AAAGAGAAGGTCAGTTTTTAAGCGACGCGTGTTTTGAGATAAAATCAATCGAAGAAAAGGATAGGATAGAAAAAGAATCCAATAAAATAAAAAAGAGGAATTCTTTTTTGGAAAAGGATAAGTACAATGGGATTCAAGATCCAAAAAGAAAAGAAAGTAAAAGATTTAAATCAAAACAAAATGAGGAAAGGAATAGAAATATAAGAATATAAGAAATAGAAAATAGATGAAAATATATAGAAGAAAATATATAAAAATATATTATATTAATATTAAAAATATATAAATATATAGTAAATATATAGATAAAATATATAAATATATATAGATAAATATATAGAATATAAATATAAGAATATATATATAATATATATAATAAATATATAATCTTCTATAATTTCTTTATCCATCATCCATTTTGTATGGAATTTGGCGGCATGGCCAAGTGGTAAGGCGGGGGACTGCAAATCCTTTATCCCCAGTTCGAATCTGGGTGTCGCCTGATCAACAAAAAAATACTTGGAATTTATTAATCCTGTTGATCGAACTTGACAAATTCTTGCCCCGCAAAAGCATAGGCAAGGGCTAGGTCTGTTGATACTTGATTTTGACTTGATTTTGGATTTTGACTTGATTTTGAGAACTCGTAGGGCCTATAAAAGCCTTGTCATCTTTTTTCTCAAAATTTGGGCTCTGAGTGTGGCTCAAAAAGGTACCAAGAAATCTGAAGCAACCCAATCTTATTAATGATTGATTTGGGCTATTCTGAATTGAATAAAAGAAAAGAAATAGTGAGAATTCATTCTGGGTATCAGAACTATGAAAGTAAGAAGTCGGAAATTTTGGTATCCAAAGGTTCCTAAGAGACATTCCTTTTTGGCTACTAAGGTTAAAGAAAGGATTCTAAAAAAGACTATAAAGACCCCCTAATTATTTTATACTAGGACTTTCTTAATATTGAGGTAGTGTCTACTAACTCTGTTTGCGATGAAATTAGATTGGATAGGCTGATGGTAAATTCATTGAATAATTGTGACAAAGAACTGAATATACTTTGTATTCAGACTCACTAGAGGCTCTTAGTGCTGCTCATAAATTTAATCAGAATGGTTGAATGGCTCTTCTTTCTATTTCTTCTTTCTATCTTCTTTCTATTTATTCTTTCTATTTATCTATATATTTATCTATATATTTTATATATTTATATATTTTATATTTTTTTATTTTTTCTTATTCTTTTTTTTTTTTCAATTCTTTCTATTTCAATAGAATTCTATTGAATAAGAAATCTAGGAACTTTTTATGAGTGGATTCATGAAATTGTTTTCTAAATAGCCGTAAGTAAGAATCCTATTTTTCTTTCTATTTCATTTAGATTGAGTATAGATAAAAGATCCTTCTATGTTATACTATTCAATTCGTGACGATAAATTGATTTGATATTGTTATTCATAATATTGTGTTAGTATCATCAAGATGCAATTCATACCTTTGAATTGATAGGAGTCCGCTTTATCGTCTCTATGGGATTAGATCCCGAATTATTGTGAAAGAAGAAAACAAAGAGATTATGGAAGTCAATATTCTTGCGCTTATTGCTACTGCGCTGTTCATTTTAGTTCCTACTGCCTTTTTACTTATCATATACGTAAAAACAGTCAGCCAAAATGATTAATTTGAATGAAACTTGAATTCTTCATTTTTATCAATGATTGAAGAAATGGAAGGGTTTAAAACTCTAGTTAAGTCTTAAATGAAATGTGGAATCAGAAGTATTTGAGATAGTGTGGTAGAAAGAGCTATATATAGCTCTTTCTACCACACTATACAATTGATTATTGTATAATATTTCATATTCATTCATATTCTTAGTACATAAAAAATAAAGTTGTATTGTATACAGAAAGAAACTTTCTCTTATATAGGTCAATTGACAATAGATATCTATATATAAGTAATAATATATATTAGATAATATAGATTAGACGTATATCAAAATGAAATAACACTCAAATTTTCTATTTTTTCTCTACACCCATTTGTATACATTTTGATCAATCCAAAAGAATTGCAAGCCCAACTGCTTGAATTCCTGATTCTTTATATCTCTTCTTATGCTTATGGATCCGGGTCCGGGGACCCATCGAAAGAATTAATGTAGGAAGAATAGTACAGGCATATACTATATACCATATAAATACCACATAATATACATATCATATATTAGATAATTCTAGAAATATAGATAATTCTAGAAATATAAGAATATTAGATATTATCTAATAATAAATGATAAGAAAAGAAAACTATTTAATTGTTTAATAGAGGATTAATTAGAAATCTAATACTAATATAATACTAGTAATATATCTCAGAAATAATATAGAAATATAGATAAATTCAAGTAAGTCAAGTTTTTTTAAACTTTCGCAGAACGATCACAATTGATACAAGTAGATTTTTCAGTGAAGTACTAAATTAGTAATCTTCCTAGTTCTAA